TTACTCTATCTCCCGGCAGTATCCGTATAAAACTACGTCGGATCTTTCCTGAAACATAACCTAGAATCATATCTTCATTATCTAAACGAACCCGGAACATACCGTTGGGAAGCGATTCAGTAATTAAACCTTCATGAATCCATTTTTGTTCTTTCATTCCAGGTAAAACCCCCTTGAAGTATCAACTAGTGGAGGAAGAACCCTATTAGAGAACCCACCCCTTCTCTTTTCTTTTTCACAAAAAAGAAGTTTCATATCGGATATTAGAAAGATTACCATATATAACACAAAATTTCTCCGCCTATTCTTTCTAGTCGAGCCTCTCGGTCTGTCATTATACCTCGAGAAGTAGAAAGAATTACAACCCCCATCCCACCTAAAATTCTAGGAATTCTTTGATAGTTAGAATAGATTCGTAGACCCGGCCGACTTATCCGTTTTAAATTTAAAAGATTTCTATAAGTCCTTTTCCTATTCCTTCTATGTCGTAGGGTTAAAACCAAAAAATATTTGTTGTTCTCTCGATGTTTTCTCACATTTTCGAGAAAACCCTCTCGTAAAAGTATTTTAACAATACTTTGGCTGATATTAGTAGATGCTACTCGAACCACGCTTTTTCTATACATATCGGCATTTCGTATAGAAGTTATTATGTCAGCAATAGTATCACTACTCATGATTAATTAAAATTATTGGTGCCTCCAAATTTCGATATAATCAACATGTTTTTCTTTTTTTTTTTACGTGTTTGTTTATAAATATTAATATTAATTTTGAAAGGTATATACGTGAGAGAAAATCTACTAAATGAATCTTAATCTATTTCTTTTAAATACCCTACTATAACCATATCGTGGTCTTATTTTATAATACCTCGGGAGCTAATGAAACTATTTTAGTAAAATTGAACTGTCTCAATTCTCGGGCAATCGCACCAAAAACTCGAGTTCCTTTTGGATTTCCTTCTTGATCAATCACAACTGCAGCATTGTCATCATATCGTATTATCATACCGTTGTCACGTTTAAGTTCTTTACAAGTACGGACAATTACAGCTCTGACCACTTCTGATCTTTCTAGAGGCATGTTTGGAACTGCGTCTTTGATCACAGCAACAATAACGTCACCAATATGAGCATATCGACGATTGCTAGCTCCTATGATTCGAATACACATCAATTCTCGAGCCCCGCTGTTATCTGCTACATTCAAATGGGTTTGAGGTTGAATCATATCATTTTTTATCTGTTTTTTACAATACAAAGGTCGAAGAAAAAAAGAAATATTATTTGTCCAAAAAAAGAAACCTGCACCCACTATTTTTAAGTTTTTAAGTAAGGCCTATTTCTTTTTTATCCCAAAATGAGAAATTGAGCTCGTATAGGCATTTTGGACGCTGCTATTGAAATAGCCCTTCTGGCTATAGTTTCTGTTACTCCACCCATTTCATAAAGGATTCGACCTGGTTTAACAACCGCTACCCAATATTCGGGAGAGCCTTTACCTGAACCCATACGTGTTTCTGCGGGTCTTACTGTAACCGGTTTATCTGGAAATATACGAACCCATATTTTTCCACCGCGACGTGCATTTCGTGTCATTGCTCGTCGACCTGCTTCTATTTGTCTAGATGTGATCCAAGCGGGTTCAAGTGCCTGAAGAGCGTATTTACCAAAACAAATAGTATTACCTCGATAAGATATTCCCTTCATTCTTCCTCTATGTTGTTTACGGAATCTGGTTCTTTTGGGGTTATAGTTGATGGTTTGTTTTGAATTCCATCTCTACTACAGAACCGGACGTGAGAGTTTCTTCTCATCCAGCTCCTCGCGAATAAAATAAATTCAAATTAAAGATTTTGAGTTCAATTTGAATTCTATTCAGATATAATATTATGCATAGATGTATTTATATTTAATTTTAATAACTGAATCATGGATTTCATTTAATCTAGATCAAATCTTATTAATTTGTATATCTTGATTTGTCTATTTTGTTTGTATAGATAGATATATATTATATATTATATATAATAATAATAATAATTATTAAATATATATATTAATAACTATTAATATTAATAACTATAACTAAACTATTTTTTCTTCTATTTATCGATATTAGAATGTTAAAAGGAATCTTTTTTTTGTTTTACTCTTTATCGTATTGGATTGACCCAAATTTAGCAATCCAAGAAAATAAAGTTTTCGCGGGCGAATGTTTACTCTTTCCATTTCTATTTCAGTTCTATCATTCGTTCATAACTTTTTCGAATAGATGAATGGGTCTCTGGTCGGTTCCGCCATCCCGATCAATGAATCATTCAAATTCATTTTCATAGAATCTTTTGAATTCACAGGTTCCGTCGTTCCCATCGCTTCTTATTTAATGGTTAGGTCTGAATTCTACAATGGAGCTATTAGTTCTTGAGTCAATATTCTTAGTCTTTATTGGCTCGAAGCTCTTTATTTTTTGTTCGATGAGCAGATCCATTTAATGA